GGACCCGCTATAATACTGAGAAAGATTTCTGCATATTCGAACAAACCGGTTGATAATCTCAGAATCCGAGGAATCAGCCCGAGTCGGTTTACTAATGGGATGTCCTATTGCATTACAAAATTTCATTTTTGACAACGATTCAACTAAAGGAAGAATTGGAATGATTGTATCAAGTTTATTTATAGTATTATCTATTATCAACGAATTTTCGAGCATTTGACTCCGTACCAATAAGGGGTTTAGACATACACTTGAAAGATAACCTAAAAGGGAGAGGGAATGCTTGGATAATGAATTTATATAGATATTTTCCGGGTGAAACCCCACATCAAAATGACATTGACATACATTGACAAGATAATATTTCCACTTTTTCATCGGAAAAGGCCTATCTTTTGAAGCCAGAATAGATTTTCCTTCATATCGAAAATAATGTATGAAAGAATCCTTAACCAAGCATAGGATTGCCCGAAAATCATTAGTAAAGCTTTCAGCAAAATCTTCTATTTTTTCATAGAAATATATTCGTTCAAAAAAGACTCGAAAAAATGTTGATTGTAAATGAAAGGATTGGTTACGAAGAAAGAAGAGAATAGATTCGTATTCATATACATGAAAATTATATAAGAACAAAAAAAATCTTGGATTATCCTTTGCAAAAATGGAAATAGATTTCTTTGAAATAATAAGACTGTTCAAATTCCAATACTCATGAAGAAAGAGTCGTAATAAATGCAAAGAGGAGGGATCTCTCACCCAGTAACGAAGTGTTTGAACCAATTTTTCTAGATGGATAGGGTAAGGTATTAGTACATCTGACACATAATTTAAATGTGGAAACTTACCCTCTAAAAAAGGAAATATTGAATGAAGTGATTGTAAATTATGAGATTTTACTATTTCTGACCTTTCTAAAAGGGATACTAATCGTCGGGAAAATGGAATTTCTACAATGACTGCAATCCCCCCCGATAGCATTTGAGAATGCAAATTCTTGTTGTACCTAAAAAGTGGATTTTGGTTCGAATCATTAACAGAAAAAATCAAATGATTCTGTTGATACGTTCGAGTAATTAAATGTTTTACAACTAATAAACTTGATTTAGATTTAATGTCATAACCCCTATTTTCCAACAAAATGGATCTATTTAAACCATGATCACGAACAAATGTATAAATATACTCCCGAAAGATAAGTGGGTATAGGAAGTCATTTTTTCGAGATCGATCTAGTTCGAAATATCTTTTGTATTTCTCTATTTTCATTTGAAATTCAATTTAATTGAAGCAAAGATAGGAGATTTTGGAGGTTATTCAATAATACATAGTGCGATACAGTAAAAACAAAAAAGTATAATAAGATTAAAGAATAGATACTTCAGAAATTGGTAAATTCATCAACGGATTCTCTATTGTTCCATCGAATCGATTTATGTTCATTATAGGATAAGAAGATGGTTAGAAATCCTTTATTTTTTCACGCCAATCGCTCTTTTGATTTTGGAAAAAAAAAAAGTTATTTATCAATATACTCTTTCTTCTACACATTAGATTCCCCTCACAGTGGAGAATGACAATATAATTAGGGTTTATTAAAAAAATGAAAATCCATTCATGGAAAAGCCTTTCCGCGCGGGCACTAATCTATTTTTAACGTCCAATTAGATCGGAAAATCGTTCAAATTAAGAACGGGAGCTCGTTGCTTTTTTGTTTCCCGATAATTAGAGCCGTATAACTCTATCCATTTATTAACTCAGACCTACTTTAATAATAGAAATATTATATTATAATTTTTTTCGTTTTATGTTCCGCACCAAAAATTCAAACAAGGTTTGGAACCGATCCAAAAAAATTTCTCAGAATTCTCCATTAATACGACATGCTATTTTTTCCATTCATTCCTTTCAGCAGGATCAGTCGTGGTCTTACAAACTATACCAAGGTATGGACGAATTTCTTCATACAAATGCGTAAAAGACGTTAGCCGCACTTAAAAGCCGAGTACTCTACCATTGAGTTAGCAACCCCCCCAAAAAACCCAAAAAAAATTACGTTATGTAGATATAATTATCATAAAAAAAATAGAATCATCATTAAAAAATTTAATAATAAATTAAATAAAAAAAAAAGAAAGATAAAGTCAAATTTACAAATTTATATGATTTAAAAATTTCTTATGGATGAAATATATATGTATATCATATTTCTTAATATACTGGATTTGCTTTATTTTCTATATTTTATTTTTAAGTTGTTTGCTTTTATTTTATAAATTTTCTATTTTATTCTTTAATTATTATTTTATTCTTTAATTATTATAAAAATTATTATAAATTATATAATTATATATATATTATTATAAATTATTATTATAAATTTTATAATTATATATTATAATTATATATATATTATTAATTATATATATATTATTATATATATATTTTATATATATATATATATTTTAAAATTTTTATGTTTTGTAAAATATATAAAAAAACTTATAAAAACTGAAAGACTAAAATAAAGAAATAAATAGATCCGAAACTCAGATCTAATTGCCCAGATCGAATTATATTTATTTGATACACTGTTGTCAATATGAATGTAAGTAAATGTGTTGAGAAAAATATCTGCAATGAAGATTAGTTAAAATAAAAAACAAAAATTGCCTTTATTATGCTCTTACATAGGGAAAGGGTTGTTCACAAAGACGTATTTTTATATATAAAATTCGGGATGCTCTGGGACGGAAGGATTCGAACCTCCGAATAGCGGGACCAAAACCCGTTGCCTTACCACTTGGCTACGCCCCATTTATATTTTGATTCAACACAAATAAACAATACTATTGGTATTGGTTCTTCGTCAATTTACTGAATTTGTTGATCATAATATAGAATTTTATTAAGATATTGTATGAAAATATGATTTCTTCTATTCTTTTTTTAGTTAAGAATTGAAGGATTTTTGATTGGGTAAGTTTAAAGTTTTTGGTCTACCTTACTTCTTTTTTATTACTTGATACTTTAATACTTTAAAAAATATCAATTTTTATATCAATAACCTATTAATATCAATAACCTATTAATAACTCAATCAAAATGAAATTCTCTTCAAGAACAAAATGTCTGTTATGCTTAATATTTTTAGTTTGATTTGCATCGGTTCTACCCTTTATTCAAATTCAAGCAATTTTTTCTTTACAAAATTGCCCGAAGCCTACGCCTTTTTGAACCCGGTCGTGGATGTTATGCCAATAATCCCTCTGTTCTTTTTTCTATTAGCTTTTGTTTGGCAAGCGGCTGTAAGTTTTCGATGAGATCTTTAATACTGTCCTCAAATAATTTATAATTTATTCGATAAACAAAATTATAGTACTTAATAAGATATAAGATCGGATAAGTTTTTATAGTATAAGTTTGTTGTATAGACATGAAAAATCTGGATTATCTCATTTTCCCCATTCTGAGCTTTTTTTCATGTCATTGAAAAAACCTAGTCTAGTAGAGTACCCCGCAATATCGAATTGTGGGGATAAAAAAATTTGCAATGAAAGACTCAACTCTATATTCAAAATGAATTTAGAAAAATTCTTTGCTCTTTCTAAAAATTTCTAGAAACTGCTTTATTTCTTTGTGTCAAAATATGATATAAAATATGATATATAGAGAATCTATTTTCTTTTTTTTCCAAACTAAAAAAAGATCTTGGAGATTGTCTAATGCTTACTCTCAAACTCTTTGTTTATACAGTAGTGATATTCTTTGTTTCTCTCTTCATCTTCGGGTTTTTATCTAATGATCCAAGGCGTAATCCTGGACGTGAAGGTGAAGAATAAAATCAAAACAAAAAGAAAAATACGGCTTTTTCCTTGCTTAATTTTTTAATGTTCTTAGCATTTTAACTATTTCTACATTTTGATCTCTAACTATAACTATTACTACATTTTGATCTTTAACTATTAACTAAATAAATAAAGCAAAAAGGTTTGATAAATTTAAAAGATAAAAAATACCAAATCATCAATGAAACCGGAAAGAGAGGGATTCGAACCCTCGGTACGAATAATTCGTACAACGGATTAGCAATCCGACGCTTTAGTCCACTCAGCCATCTCTCCCAATTTAAAATAATTACTATGTTAAAGTTAAATAAGTAAAGCTTAAAAAAACAAAGCCTCTTTGCTATGTCTCTTTTTTTTATCTTTTTGTACTTTAAATATATAATCAAATATATAATCCGAATAATCTTTAATTTTAATATATAATCTCAATAATCTAAAAAAAATATACACGATAATTTTGTTTGGAATAGAGAATTATTGTGTAGTTTTTTGGTTTTATATAGTTTTATTTTTTTTTATTTTTGTCCAAAAATGTTATTTTCACAACCTGGCCCGTGTCACGGGCCATTCTTGTTGAAAAAATTGTATTAGAAATTTTTTAGATAAATATTAGAATTGTTTATTTGATTCGAAAACAAATTCCATTCCTATCCTATAGATCAAATGATACAAAGTCAACGAGTCCTTTTTCCCTAATCTCGTTGGATCCATGAAGAAATACAATATTAAGAAGAAATACAATATCAACGCTATACTTTTCATGATTCTTTTATGATCCTACCAGGATCATGTCCCGTCCTTTTACTCGACAAAAGATTCATTTCTATACAATAATCACATCATAGCGGGTATAGTTTAGTGGTAAAAGTGTGATTCGTTCTATGATAATCCAAAAAGTTAAGGGATCTTCGGCATATAATATATCCCGATCAAAAACTTTATTTCTAAAAAGGATAAAATCCTTGACCTCTCAATAAGAATTTTGAGGAATAATATACATTCTCGTGATTTGTATCCAAAAGTCAATTAGAAATTGAAAAATTAAAATTGGATTATAAGATTACGAAACATAATTTTTGACTTTCAATTGAATAAGTATGAGTAAAGAATCTATGGATAAAGACAGAAAAGCTTATTTCTAATCGTAACTAAATC